TGGCTCGAATCTTTAGTATTCTCTTATTTATTACCTGTGTTTACTATTTAGGCAGAATACCGTCACCCATTGTTACTAAAAAATTCAAAGAAACCTCAGAAACGGAAGAAAGGGGGGAAGGCGAGGAAGAAACAGATGTAGAAATAGAAACAACTTTCGAAACGAAGGGGACTAAACAGGAACAAGAGGGATCCACCGAAGAAGATCCTTCTCTTTTTTCGGAAGAAAAGGAGGATCCGGACAAAATCGATGAAAGGGAAGAGATCCGAGTGAATGAAAAGGAAAAAAAAAGGGATGAATTCAACTTTCAAGAGACATTCTATAAAGATAGCCAAGTTTATAAAACTTCTTATATGGATAGGAATAAAAATAAAGAGAATTCGAAGTTAGAAATATTTAAAGAAGATCCATTTTATTTATGGTTTGAAAAACCTCTTGTCACTCTTCTTTTCGACTATAAACGATGGAATCGTCCATTGCGATATATAAAAAACAATCACTTTGAAAATGCCGTAAGAAATGAAGTGTCACAATATTTTTTTTATATATGTCGAAACAATGGAAAAGAAAGAATATCTTTTACGTATCCCCCCAGTTTGTCAACTTTCTTGGAAATGATAGAAAGAAAAATTTCTTTGTTGACAAGAGAAAAACTACCCTCTGATGAATTGTATGATCATTGGATTTATACCAATGACCAAAAAAAGAACAACTTGAGCAAAAAATTTCGAAATCGAATATCGAATAAGAATTTCATTTTTTTTTGTTGAAAAAAAAAAATAGAACTTATAAAAAATTCAAATTTAAAAAATACAAAAAGGAATAAATTAATAAAAAAATTAATACAAACAATAAATACAATAAGAGATAAGAAGAGATGCGACCGCCCCCTACATATTTGATACCTTCGCCGAAAAAGAAACTTGTAAGACCGAAACCATTCGTAATTCCATCAATTACTCGTCTATCCAAAAAATGAATTAGTTCAGCTAGTTCTCTTATACCCTGAGTTAAGGATATTGTATAAAAAGCATCTATGTAACCACGATTATATGACCAATCATATATCCCATTTCTTATTCTGTCCCCTAAAATTCTATTAGGACCTCTTTTAGAAAACGAATTTAGTAAGTTCAAATTTTGTAAAGATGAATAAATAGGCTTATATAAAAAAGACGCTATAAATATTCCGAAAAAAGCTATACTGACAGAAAAACTTGCATTTGTCACAAATTCATACCAATCCACCGAATTATTTGAATTCGGATGTAAAAGGTTTATAGACGGATTTAACAATTTAGATAATATATCCAAATGAATTTCTTCTTGATTAAAAGAAAAGGGAATTCCTACGACCCCAACAAACAAAGTAAATAGCACTAATATAACCATAGAAAATAACATGGTATTGTCCGATTCATGAGGATAAGAGAAAGTATTTTTAGTGACAAAATGAGTAATAGTAATAAAAGGGCGTATCCTGTTTTTTCCATTACCATCAATTTGATATGTCTTATTCGAAAAAAAAGAAGCCCTTTCATTATTATTCATTGTCAATAAACTTAATAAACAAAAATGATTTTTAATCGTTTTTGGCACTTCTTTTCCCCATAGAGATATTGAATAGCAGGAACTACTTTTTTGACCATTGTAATTTTGAAAATGAACATTGAAATGTCCCTCAAAAGTAAGTAAATAGATTCGAAACATATAAAATGCGGTTAATCCTGCTGTGGAACAAGCTATTATTGCGAAAATAGGTGAATACAACCAACTATCATTAAGAATTTCATCTTTGGACCAAAAACAAGCAAGGGGGGGAATACCACAAAGAGAAAGTGTACCTACTAAAAAAGCAGTTTTTGTAATTGGTACATGCTTTTTTAAACCTCCCATAAGAACCATATTCTGACTTTTATCTGGAGAATATCCAACAATAGCTTCCATTGAATGAATAATTGATCCGGATCCTAAAAACAACAATGCTTTTGAATAAGCATGAGTAATCAAATGAAATAAAGCGGCTCGATAAGACCCCATACCTAGAGCTAACATCATATAACCCAATTGAGACATTGTAGAATAAGCTAAACCTCTTTTAATATCTTTTTGAGCAAGAGCTAAAGTAGCTCCTAATAATACTGTTATTATACCTATTAAAGATATGAAATTCATTATGTAAGGTATGATTCTAAAAAGAGGAAGAAGTCGAGCTACAAGAAAAATGCCCGCTGCTACCATAGTAGCGGCATGTATAAGAGCCGAAATGGGAGTAGGGCCTTCCATGGCATCAGGTAACCATACATGAAGGGGGAATTGTGCCGATTTCGCAACTGCACCTGCAAATAAAAGAAAGGCACACAAAGTAAGAAATAAAAAAGGAATCTCATTATTATAAATCAAGTTATTCAATATTTGGAACAAATCCCGAAATTCAAAACTACCGGTTATCCAATAAAGACCTAAGATTCCTAATAATAAACCAAAATCGCCTACACGATTCGTTACAAACGCTTTTTGACAAGCAGTCGCCGCACTAGGTCGTGTGAACCAAAAACCTATTAATAGATAAGAACACATTCCAACTAATTCCCAAAAAATATAAATTTGTATCAAATTCGAACTAGTAACTAATCCCAACATGGAAGTATTGAAAAAACTCATATAAGCAAAAAATCTCAAATATCCTTGATCATGAGACATATAATTGTCACTATAAAAAAGAACCAAAATTCCAACAGTAGTAATTAATATTAACATAATAGAAGTAAGTGGATCTATTAAGTGACCGAACTCTAAAGAAAAATCATTATTAATGGTCCAAGACCATACATATTGATAGATAAAACTTCTATTTATTTGCTGAATAGATAGATAGACCGAAAGTATCATAACTATACTTAACAAGAAAATACTAGGAAAAGCCCACATACGGCGAAGATTTTTTGTTGCCGTTGGAAAAAGTAGAAGTCCCACTCCTATTAACATAGGAACTGGAAGTGGAATGAAGGGGATAATCCATGAATATTGATATGTATATTCCATAAAAAAACCTTTTTATTTTTAATTAATTCTTTAGAATTCACCGGCTCTTATATCTTTTTATAGTTTCAATAAAAAATCAAGATATGGAATACTTAAATAGAATTTTCTATTCCTAATTATTCTGAATCTTTCTTCTTTAACCAATATTTCAAATATTCAAATCAAGAAGTTCGAATTGGTCAAATGATATGAATATGATCAAGTTACTATTTATATTTAAAATGAAATAAGACAATAATTCATTTTATTAATATTGAATATTAGGTAAAATTTTTATGAAAATGAAGAAAAAAATTCAATTATTATTACGTATTACGATAATTTCTATGCATAGAGCAAATAATTACACCAAAATCGAGTAGTTAATACATTACTTTATTTTGATAGAAATAATAGGATGGTCCATACCAAAACGGGCGCAATAAAAAAAAAGAACTCGTTTTTTTTATTAGTTCGTTTATTCATAATCATTAACTAATTCATGATAGAACTGATTATACTCCATTCGAATAAAAGATATTTTTTTTTCTTTGTAGAAAACGCTAGAATATCCCACACTTTTCTTTCAATACCAGGGAGAAGAAATAGAATTAAAAGAAAAGACGAAATTACTAAGATAACTTTTCGAAAATCATGTATTTTTTGATTAACTACTAGTTTAATTCAAATTTAAAAATAAAAAAAATGTGTACTCGTTCTTTTCTTTTTCTTTTGAGTTTGACCAACTAATAAAAAACTAAAGTAATTTCAGTAATTTGGAATTTTTTAGGTAAGGATTGGTTTTTTTTGAACTTTTCGGTGTATTTTGTTACATGTATAAATATAGCACGACGAAAATAGACAGAGATATAAAAAAAAAGAAAAAATGGAATTGTTTGACCAATAGATGTCTTTCACATTCAACTAGAGAAATGAATAACTTTTTTTCAAATTTTTAATGGCAGTTCCAAAAAAAAGTACTTCTATATCAAAAAAACGTATTCGTAAAAACATTTGGAAAAAGAAGGTATATCGGGCAGCGTTGAAAGCTTTTTCCTTAGCGAAGTCTCTTTCTACCGGGAATTCAAAAAGTTTTTTTTGTACGACAATTAAATAGTCAAACACTAGATTAACTAATCTTAATCTGAAAATGATACTTTAAAAAAAAAAAAAAAAAAAGATACAAGGTTTCACTCTTTTTTGAATATGTTTTATCCGGTGGGGATTCTTATTTTCCTCATCGGTACAATTATCTGTCATATCATCATAATAAATAATAAAATTACAAAAAAAGTTTTTTCTTAGACAAAATGTTCAGTTCAGGCCAATATCGAATTAGTTTTCGAAATCCTAAATAAAATTCTTTACATGACGAAAAACCAACCTAAGGCCTAAGGGTTAATATAAAGCTCTACAAATAGTTAAATAAAAAGATTTTGAATGTCACACTGTACTGTGATCCATAAAAAGACTTTTTTTGTTCATTGATAAAAAAAGTGCATCTTCGATTTCTAAAATCAGATAAATGAGAAATTTATTTTAAAATTAAAAAATGAAATGATAATAAAGATTTTTATGGGGAACGCTTCAATCCATATTGAAACGAAACGAGTTTTTTCTCATCACTTTGAATGAGAAAAAAAATACTGAATTGACTCCTTCAATCTCGACGATTAAATAATAATAGATTATTATTATTTCGAGTACGCCGCTATGGTGAAATCGGTAGACACGCTGCTCTTAGGAAGCAGTGCTAGAGCATCTCGGTTCGAGTCCGAGTGGCGGCATGGCATGGCATCTTCTAAAACAAATGGAATAAGTCCTATAATAAATTCAATTCCCGATTTCAATTCCGTAGAATTGGTTTATCCCACTTTTTCATTTTAATAAAAAAAAATTTATGATATTTTCCACCTTAGAACATATATTAACTCATATATCCTTTTCGATCATTTCAATAGTAATTACTATTTTTT